TTTCTTTCCTATTTTGATTGAAAATGTATCATTGAAAATTCAAATAAATATGGGACGGAAGCTTTTTCTAAGTAACTAATTTCCTTCAATATGAAGATGAAGTGAATACACATATGATGAAAAACCCGTTCGGCTTTTTTGAATTCAAACTCTTGTGATCGATGTTCCCCTATCTTACCTGAATCATAAATAGATTCAGTTACATTTACGTGTCAGTTAAATTGGATTCAGTTTGTGAAAACAAGGATATGATTCCGAAAAGAATCATTAAAAATAAGAAACAAGAATCACATTCTATCCAAAATGGAATCTTTATTCTGATAGAATGGATCTGCTCTGGGACGGAAGGATTCGAACCTCCGAATAGCGGGACCAAAACCCGTTGCCTTACCACTTGGCCACGCCCCATTTAGATTTCTATTTGACACTAATAAAGACTAATATTAGTATTGGTTTTTCGTCAATTCCAGCCCAAATATCTATAGAATAAATTAGATTGTTGATAGGATGTTGACACGTGTCGATGTAGAATTAAACTGAATTTATTGATCATTACATATAATTCAATTAAGATATTGTATGAAAGTATGATTGCTTCTATTCTCCTTTGAGAATTGGAGGATTTTTGATTGGGTAAGTTGAAAGAAAAAGAAGGATTTTTTTGTCTACCTTACTTTCTTTATTTTTCCTTATATCAATAACTCAATCAAAATGCAATTATCTCCAAGAACAAAATGTCTCTTATGCTTAATATCTTTAGTTTAATCTGTATCTGTCTTAATTCTGCCCTTTATTCGAGTAGTTTTTTCTTCGCCAAATTGCCTGAGGCTTATGCTTTTTTGAATCCAATTGTGAATTTTATGCCAGTCATACCTGTACTCTTTTTTCTCTTAGCCTTTGTTTGGCAAGCTGCTGTAAGTTTTCGATGAGCTCTTTAATACTATCCTCGAAAATTAATGATTTAATTGATAAGTGATAAGATTAGATAAGTCTTACAGTATGAACCCTCGATTCAAACATTGAAATTCTTGGAGAGCGGCAATAAATCTGGATCACCCCATTCTGACCTTTTTTTTTCCAGTGAAAGGCCCTTGAAAGGCCCCAATAGGGTTAGGGTTCCCCACAATATCTAATTGTGGGTATGAAAGAAAATTTTGATAATCGAGCATCTATTCTCTTTTTTTTCCACAAAATGATCTTGGAGATTGTGTAATGCTTACTCTCAAACTCTTTGTTTACACAGTAGTAATATTCTTTGTTTCTCTCTTCATCTTCGGATTCCTATCTAATGATCCAGGACGTAATCCTGGGCGTGAAGAATAAAATAAAAGAGGCTTTTTCGTTTTTTTTACTTTGACTTGATTTTTCCGAAATTTCTTAGGATTTTTTTTATCTATTCCACACGCTTAACTAAGGGTTTGCTAAATTTGAAAGATAAAGTCAATAGGGAGCCATGAACGGAAAGAGAGGGATTCGAACCCTCGGTACGAATAACTCGTACAACGGATTAGCAATCCGACGCTTTAGTCCACTCAGCCATCTCTCCCAATTCAAAAAAAGATAATTACTATGTTACATTACACATACTATGTTACATTACATATAATGTAATGATTGAAAAAAGTCTTTCTCTCTCTCTCTCGTTTTTCTCTCTTTTTTTTTATTCTATAAATATATACAACTTTTATCACTTTTATCAGTAATTACATTTAGATAAAGTAAGGGCTCTAAAAAACCAATATAATATAAAGAAAAATCAAATAGAAATATAACGAAAAAGAAAAAGACCCCCTTGCTTTGATTTTGTCCGAAAGGCATTTTTATTCGCATGGCCTGGCCTGGTCAGTACCTAGCCGGGCCCTCTTTTTGTTTCAACGAATCATAGAAAAGATGATTTATCTGATTTATTTCAGAACAAAATGCTTGCTATTAAAGCAACAACAAAAAGAAAAAGGACTATTTCCATTCTTATTATATAAAATCAAAGTATCATTTCATATTATTCTTTTTTCCTTTTTTACTTTACTGAAATAAAGAAAAAAAAATGAAACTATGGATTCTTACACAATGCATTTTTATGTTTGGATTTCGGCGGTTTTGTGGAGCCGTATCTAGGAAAATTTTAATTCCGCCAGCAAAAGAAAGGATAAAACTTGTTATTTAGTTATTTAAATGACCCCTCTTTTCCTAATCTCATTAAATCTCCCCATGAAAATGCTAACACCCTAATTTTCATGATTCTTTTATAATCCTATCTTGATTACGTACAATTCCCTTGTTCGACAAAAGGTCCATTTGTATACAATAATCGCATTGTAGCGGGTATAGTTTAGTGGTAAAAGTGTGATTCGTTCTATTAACCCCCTTAATAGTTAAGGGATCTTTCGGTTTGGATTCCTATTCCGACCAAAAACTTTATTTCTTAAAAGGATTTAATCCTTTCCCTCTCAATAAGAGATTCGAGGAAAAATATACATTCTCGTGATTTGTATCCAAGGGC